ATATAAGTCTTCCCCTAATATTGCCCTTCTATTTTTATTCCATGAAAATTCAAATTTGAAACACAAAAATTTTCTGAGAATTCCCTATAGGCAACATATATAAATAAGATAACCAATTAGATATCTGTGTAACAATTTATGTTCTGGGGTTTACATCTACCCATATATATTGTTATAATTATATTGTTATAATTATTGAAATGGAGAAATTGAAAATAAAAAATACTGAATAAACACTGATTAGTTATGTATCATTTTTTAGTTTCTTGTGTCATTAGGAAAACAAAATTTGATATTCAAATCCAAGACTCATTCATGAATTTGCAGCCAGGAGTCAATAGTCAATAGTTCATGGTTCAAATTTGCCATCAACTTATTTTTTTTTTAATACACATTTTACTTTTCAATAGAAAAGTGAGGGGAAGTTTTTAGGCACTGTGTTTGTGTGTTTTGAGATACTATAGAATCAATCGAAGAAGTGGATCAAATTAAATCAAAAAAGGCCCTTATTTTCGGAAAAGAATTAATAAAAAAAGGCTTCAATATACAAGTACAAAAAAGTGGTTCAGTAATCCAACCTTAAGCAGAAAAATTTCCATCTATTTTTTTTGTATTATTTTGGCGACATGGCCGAGTGGTAAGGCGGGGGACTGCAAATCCTTTTTCCCCAGTTCAAATCCGGGTGTCGCCTGATCAATAAAAGACTCGAAATCTCTTATTATGTTCTGTTGATATATAACTCACCCCTTTTTCCCCGGCAGCAGAAACGGATTGTGCATTCGGCCTGGGTGTTTTCTAAAAGATTATAGTAAATCTTTGCATCTAGGATTAAAAAGATTCTAATGGTGGAAGGGCTATCACGACTTCCAGATTCCCTCTCCTCTATTCTACTACTAATGTAGTGTATACTGGCTAAGTCTTGAATTCCGTTGGATAGACCAGATACGAAATCTAATTAAATTAGCAGTTTAGTTGTGTAAAGACCGGAAGAACCTTTATATACATATACTTAATATACTTAATAATAAGAGTACTTACTGTATATCTATACAGACTCACGAGAATTTATGAGCGTTCACATTCAATATTAGACTGAATGGAGAATATAATTAACTTATATAAAGATAAAAACGGGCAAAAAGAACAGGCCTTATTATTCCTATATGTTCCATTCGTAACATTCCATTAAGGTGTCATTGCCTATTTTACTTGTGTTTAGTCTTTCCCAATTAAAAGTCGTATAGGAATTTATTATAAGTTATTGGGATTAGTTCATCAACAGTGTTCGGTCAGAGTCCCTTTTTGACTCTGCGCCGTTGATTCGACTATTATTAATGAGCAATAATGGAATAATTCCTTCATAGAGATAGGGGACATAATTCACATGGATATAGTAAGTCTCGCTTGGGCTGCTTTAATGGTAGTCTTTACTTTTTCCCTTTCACTCGTAGTATGGGGAAGAAGTGGACTCTAGAGGTACTACGAATTGATTGAGGAATCAAACCATATCAATTGTTTTCTAGATCGTTCTGCAACATGTTTTGAATTATTTAAAAAATATCTTCATTTATTACCTTACATTGGATTCTAGTGGAGTAATGTATTTTATGAATAAAATTCTTTCAATCAAAGAGATATTTCCAGGATTCCCATATTTGTATCTCGAAAGCAAAGGGATACAGATTATTGGAATTTTATTCCAACCAAATTCGTCCTAAATTTTCTATTTCAATGAACGGGCTCTTCCCATAATTTTAGTTTTAGATGGATACTAAAGAAGGCCCGACCCCCCCTTTTTTGTTTCCCTCTTTACTTTACTTTTTCCTGCTCAAAAAGAAAATTTTTAAGTGTATACACGATTTATATGATAAAAAATTAGGCATAGTAGTTGTATAACAAGAGAGTATGCATAATAAGATCTTGACTTGGGAGTCACATATTGCGCACTTACCGATTCTTTTATTTTTTTTTCTAAATTACATTTTGACTTTATCAGGGTTTCAAGCATTAAAATTTTGTGAGGTTTATTATTTTATTATACTTATTCCCCTTTAAAATACGAAGAAGTGACCATAGAACTCCTGTCAATGGATCAATCCAGTTTTTCTTAGGAATGCTAGAAAAAAATATTACGGCTCTTTAATAGATACCGCTAATGCTTTTCCTTCGTTGATTCTTTCGATAGATCACGAGACTCAGATTGCAAATAAAAAGAAATCTATAAATTATAACTAGAAAGTAAGACAAGACAGTTTTTTAATATTGATAAAAAAAAGATGTATAAAAAAAAGAGAATTGGTTCTATGTAAATTCCATATATTATATTATCTTGATATTTACATTACATATATCAAGATAATATTGTAGATTGATCGACACGAAGTCCCTGTCTTTATTATAAAGTACAACTTTATACACTACACTAAAAATAATAGATATGGTAAGAAAGAAATATATATATTTCTTTCTTACTATACTATAGTATCGGATCGGATCTGAT